ATATTCTATTTTTCCATAGAAATGTGTTCGCTCAAGAAAGACTCCAGAAGATATTGATCGTAAATAAGAAGACTGTTTACGAAGAAACAGGAATAGATATTCGCATTCATATACATAAGAATTATGTAGGAACCAAAAGAATCTTTTCTTTCTTTTTGAAAATACGTAAATGGATTTCTTTGAAGTAAAGAGACTATTCAAATTATGATATTCGTGGAAAAAAAATCGCAATAAATGCAAAGAAGGAACATCTTTGATCCAACATTGAAGGATTTGAACCAAGATTTCCAGATGGATGGGATGGGGTATTAGTAGATCTGACACATAATTTAAATGCGATAATTTATCCTCTAAAAAGGGAAATATTGAATGAATAGATCGTAAATTCTGATATTTTGGTATTCTTTTTTCTTCAAGGGAAGATACTAATTGCGACGAGAATGGAATTTCCAGAATGATTCCAAAACCTTCTGATACCATTTGAGAATAAAAATGAGAAGAAAAAGAATTCTTGTGCCCCCAAAATACATTTTGGTTAGAATAATTCACCGAAGAAATCAAAGATTTCTGTTGATACATTCGAATAATTAAACGTTTCACAAGTACTAAACTAGATTTATTGTCATAACCTAGAAATTCCACAGGTTCGTAAAAAATCAAACTATTTAAGCTATGATAATGAGCAAGTGAGTAAATATACTCCTGAAGGAGTAGCGGATATAGGAAGTTTTGTTGCCGAAATCTATCTTTTTTCAATCTAAATATCCTTGTAATTTGTAATTCTGCTATTGAAATACATTTCTAATGTAACCAAAAAAGAGAGGCACTTCTTGTGTTATGAAATGATACATAGTGCAATATGGTCAGAACGGCGTATGCGTATGCTGTATGTAGTATATTGTTTCTCTTATACTAAAAGAGTATTTAGAAGAAAAGAGTCTAACTTATAACTATAATAACTATAAGAAAATAGAAGAAACTAGAATAATAAATTCTTCTATTATTCTAAGAAAGAATTCTAATAATATATTCTAATATTCTAATAATAATAATAGAGTCTATTATTAATATCTATATATATAGACTATGCACTGTCTATACTTATATATATATATAGATAGACTTTTATACTGTACTTTGATGTAAAAAACATAATGAGATTTTAAGAAGTAAAAGATTATATAAAAGTAAGAACAAATAAAGAATATATACCCCGGAGACAGAGAGCCCAATCTACAGATCTTTTTCCTTTCCCTTTCTATCCAATTTGGTTTTCTTTTCCTTGTTAATATAACTAGAATAACAATAAAAGAAAATAGAAAATAACAATAAGAAAAAGGGGTAAAAATCTTTTATTTTCGCAACCCAATCACTCTTTTGACTTTGGAAAAGATTCTTTTTTTATCACTATACTATTTCTTCTACACATCCGTCTCCAATCCACAATAAAGAATAATTAGGATTCATAAAAAAAAGAATCAATGGTCCACTCACAATTTACAAGAGAACCTTTTCCCACATCAGGCACTAATCTATTTTTAACGTATAATTAGTAATTCGATCGGGTAATCATTCAAATTAAGAAAGGAAGCTCGTTTCTTTTTTGTCTTACTCGAATTGGAGCCATAAGGCTCTATCCATTTATTCACTAGACCCGAAATACTTTACTGAACTTAAAAATTGTTATAAAAAGAAAAATTCTCGTTCTATTTCTATTATGAGTACTAGAAATCTTCTTTTTCTATGATTATATTATTCTTTTTTATATTCTGTTTACGACATGCTTTTTTTTCCATTCATTACCTTTCAGGATCAGTCGCGGTCTTATAAACTTTACCAATAGTCTAGACGAATTCCTTCATCCAAATGTGTAAAAGATCATAGTCGCAATTAAAAGCCGAGTACTCTACCGTTGAGTTAGCAACCCGGATCAATATGAGGTGTAGATATGATCGAAATAAGAAAAATCCAGCAAACTCATCCATTTTACTAATTTTACTAAAGTTAAGGAAAGATCCAATAGGGGAGTGGGGATAAAAAGATCTATTTATATACGATCAAATTATATTTGTTTGAGGCGCCATTGTCAATATGAATTCAATATGAATGGACTTTTTAGAAAACAAATTTCAAGAAATTATATAGAAATTTGTGTTGGATTAGCACAACAGAAAGAATAAATAAGAACTTTGAGCGGAAAAAAATAAGGAATTAAGGAAAAGGTAAAGATAGAAAAAATAGCGGCTTTCTTTAATCAAAAAAAGAAAGGTACAATACAAATACAAGAAGAACCCCCCTTGTTGGGGGGTTCGACAAAAAGAAGCAAGAAAAAAATACGAATAAGAAAAAGAAGAATAAAATAAGTATGAATAGAAAAAAAAAGAATAAACTTTGAATAAAGAATTACACAAAGTTAGTTACCCTATCCTTTTTTTATTCACGATTCTTGTTTTTACTTTCTTTTTTATCAAAAGAAACTCGAAATTCTTTAAAGAATTCTGCCTTCCTTAAAATATCATAAACAGTTCCTGTGGGTTGAGCACCTTTTTCAAGGAAATATAAAATAGCAGGAACATTTGAATAAGTTTGATTCTTTATCGGATCATAAAAACCCACTTTTCGAAGATCTCTCCCCTCTCTTCGGGATCGAACATCAATTGCAACGATTCGATAGATGGCTCATTGGGATAGATGTAAATAAAAAATGCCCCCCTAGAAACGTATAGGAGGTTTTCTCCTCATACGGCTCAAGAAAAAATGATTCTAATTTCTAGAATTTCTATTTCTATCTATATAATCTATATAGATAGATAGGAATAAAAATGGATCCATAAAGAATTAGACTGTAATTTGAGCCTTTTTTCCTTCTTTACAGAAAAAGAAAATTCATTCGTACTCCTAACTCAAGTTGGGTAGTTTTGAAAGAGTTTGAAAGGAAATCCTTAGAATTTCTTGAGCTGTCTCTAACCTCTTTTTTTGTCTCCTTTCGGATCTATTTTTTTTTAATCATTCTGATCCAATTGTTGAGACTAGTGAAAATAGTGTTTCCTTGTTCCGGAATTTGTTGTCTTTGCTTTGCGCTTTGTGAAATCATTAGGTTTAGACATTACTTCGGTGATCCTTACTCCTTTTCAAAAAGGCAGCAACATACCTTTTGTTTTTTCTATGGAAAAGGGAAAAATAATACGAACGATTGATTCCTTTGTGATACACTCTTGATCGAAACAGTTTGAAGATTTCAACAAATTTGATTTTTTTCATTTCAAAAACTTGTTCAAATTTGAACCTCTCCGTTTATCTATATTTCTATATAGATGATCTATTTACAAAGTTGGTCTAACTTATTGATTGTCACTAACCCTAGATTATTCCCCCGATAAGATAAATGAATCAATAATTTTTGCTCGAGCTCCATCATATGCTATACCTTTCTATACCATTAGTATCTTTATTTAGCAACCCAAGACAAATTCAATTAGGTTCCTAGCAGAACAAACTATGTCGAGACAAGAGCATCTTCATTCGTATAGAAAATGGTGGATGTCAGAATCCACATCCAATCATGTCCTTCAAGTCGCACGTTGCTTTCTACCACATCGTTTCAAACGAAGTTTTACCATAACATCCCTATAATTTTGATTATATTTTAAATTGGAACCGTATGCAATTGATTCAATATGGAATAATGAATAGTCATTGGTTGAACCGATACATAATAATCTACGCTTAAAAATAAGTGTTTATCCGGAGATTTAACTTCAAATTACCCCATATTTTCTCATATGAATAATATCACATGAAAAAAACAAATAAGTTTTAAGCAAACTTATTTACATCTTCAACAGATCTTTTGAGATTGTCCATCATAAAAGATCCTTCTTTTTCTTTTCAAAAAAGAAAAGAAATTAGAAACCTCAAAAAAAGCCTTTGACTTTCATTTCATTCAAATGAAAAAGAAATCCCCATGAATGGATAAAAGTTTTTAGCCACTTTAACTAAATTTAACTAAATACTATAATACTATACTAACTAATAACTATACTAAACTAAAGATTTCATTTCAATATTCATAAATATTCAATTATAGAATAATAAGATAATCTTATTATTCAATATATACAATATATATTCTTATGTAAGAATTATGTCTTTATGTATTAAATTTATGTATTAATATATTCTAATATGAATATTAATTATGAAGTATGAATATTTTCTCATTTTTTATTTATGAAATAGGATTTCATGATTATAATTCATTATTATAATCATATTATTTACTTATTATTTACCATCTCCAATTGAATCTGATTTTCATTTCATTTAAATCATTTAAATCAGAGAGATAGTTTGAGAATAAAGTTTCTTTGTTTTCATTATTATGGAGTAGAAAAAGTCTCGTGTAAGGTAAGATCAAAGAGAAAATCAGAATCCTCGGATTCTGATCTTTTGGCATCCATCTCCATCTCCATCATAGAAAACAAAGAATCGTTAACGAAAATAATCACGAATATTTAAGAAAAAAATACTTTAGTAAAAAAGTAAAAAAAAAAGATATGATTCTAAGAATAAATCTTAGAATTCAGTGTATCCAACATGAAACATAAAATTGTTGAATTTGATTTTCAATTTCAATTAGAGACGAATCCTTCGTTTCTGATGCAAACGATCTGGGACGAAAGGATTCGAACCTCCGAGTAACGGGACCAAAACCCGTTGCCTTACCGCTTGGCCACGCCCCATTTTGATTTGGTCTAAGAAAAACTAAGCTAAATATTGGTTATTCGTCAATAACCAAGCAAAAGAAATATAGGACATGTTGTCGCTGGGATTCAACACAATAGATATAGAATCAAAAAGATTAATTGATCATTACTTAGAATTCAATTAAGATATTGTATGAAAATAGAATTCCTTGTATTCTTATTTGATTGGATAATGTAAGGAAGGATTCTTGATTGGGGAGAAGTCAAAGAAAAATCAGAATTTCTTTCTTTTATCTGCTTTTTTATTTTAAAAAATCCCTCAGAAAAACAACTCAATCCAATCTGATAATTTCTTATCATTTCAATTTCATTTTAATCTTTAAGAACAAGAAAAAGAAAAGAATATTTGTTATGTTTAATATCTTTAGTTTAATCTGTATCTGTCTTAATTCTACCCCTTATTCGAGTAGTTTTTTCTTCGCCAAATTGCCCGAGGCTTATGCCTTTTTCAATCCAATCGTAGACGTTATGCCGATTATCCCTTTACTCTTTTTTCTCTTAGCCTTTGTTTGGCAAGCTGCTGTAAGTTTTCGATAAAAATGAAATATCGATTCAATTCAGAATTTCTTCGATAAAAAAAGATGAGATTTTGATTCTTAAAATCAATAAGATCAGAAATAAGATTCAGATAAGTCTGGAAATTAGGAACCCTCGATTCAAAAAGCGAAATTCTGATATTTTCTATTGTATATTATATATATTATATTGAAATTGAATAAGGGAAGGGGGCGATGATCTTTAATCAGCTAATCAACTTATTTCTTCTTTTGTTCTGACCTTTCCTTTATAAGATTCCATACAATATCTAATTATAGATATGGATATGGCAAGAAATCTTTGGTAATGAAAAAATACGAATCTTATTACATTAGAATATTACATTAGAAAGAAATTCGTAAAAATAAATTGAAAAAAAAACTTCCTTCTTTTTTCATCTTTAGAGCGTCATATCAAAATAGTGTATAGTGTGTGTCGTAAAATAGGTGATCTATTTCCTTAAAAAAAAGATCTTATCTTGGAGATTTGTAATGCTTACTCTTAAACTATTCGTTTACACAGTAGTAATATTCTTTGTTTCTCTCTTCATCTTCGGATTCTTATCTAATGATCCGGGGCGTAATCCTGGGCGTGAAGAATAAAAAAAGAGATGAGATTCGTTTTTACTTTTTTTCATAGGTATTTCATAGGTAAATGTAGAAATAAATGGAATAGATGCTAGATAAAGATAAAAGATTCATAAAAGAGAATAATCGAAATTTCTTCCGATTCTAAAATCTCAAGTTATCAGGGGGGTCGGAGAGAGAGGGATTCGAACCCTCGGTACGAATAATTCGTACAACGGATTAGCAATCCGACGCTTTAGTCCACTCAGCCATCTCTCCCCATTCCAAATTGGAAATTTCTCATGTGATTTCACACGTGAAGTGAAGATTGAGAACAATTTTTATTTTCTTCGAAACAGATTTCTCCAATAGAAAGAATACCTTACTTCTTTTCTTTTGTACAAAAGGTTCATTTCCCCGGCCTGGTTAAGTATAAGTACTGGCCGGGCCAGTACTTCTTTTGTTCCAACGAAGAAAAATTGTTATTGAAACAAGAAGAGTAATTTTCATTGCCATTCCTAATTCTTAGAAATTCTTTAAGAAATTATCTATATCTAGATTAAGATAGAATATTTAGTCTTTATATTTAGTCTTTATAGTAAAAGTGTTCTGTTCTAGTAATATCTAGTAATAGTATTAGAGTATAATAGTAATGTAATATAATACGAATATTTTTCGTCTTTATTTTCTTATTCTTAAGTATTAAGATTCAGAAATTCATTAATGAAAAACGAATTTCATTATAAATGAAAGTTGAAGTTCAGTATTATATTCATATTAATAATTCTAATTCACTTAAGAAATCTTAATAAGAAGGAAGTATTAAGAAAGAAAATAAATAGATCTTAGAAATCTTATAAGAGAAAGAATCTCAAATAGAAAACACATATTTCTAAGATTTTCAATCTTTTACTTGTTCAAAGCAAAGGACAAGCTTGAAAGTTTGAGGCCCAATTTACCCGAATTCAGAAAATCTGGCGGTTCAAGTGAAGGGAGGTTTCAAAAAAAGAATACTTAAAACTTTAGTACACTATTTAAATTATTTAAATTTGACTAAACTTTTTGCTATTCACCTATTCTTTTTTTCAATCCCGCGCCGCAGCAGAACAAAATACGTGTTAATGCTGGAATTTTCATGATTCTGATGCTATCTTGACTACGTCTGATTACTTTGTTGGACAAATAGTCCATTCATATCCAATAATGAATATGTAGCGGGTATAGTTTAGTGGTAAAAGTGTGATTCGTTCTATTAACAACTTCAATAGTTAAGGGGTCTTTCCGTTTTTTTCATATTCCGATCAAAAACTTTATTTCTTAAAAAGATTTAATACTTTCCCCCTCAATAGGACATTTGAGGAAAGAATATACATTCTCACGATTTCTATCCAAAAGGCAATCAGAATCTTAATAAAAAATTTGGATTATGGAGTCGAGAAGCATAATTTTTTCGATTGGTTCAATTTTTACAATTGAATGAGTATGAATAAAGGATCTATGGATGATAGTACAAAACTCTCAATCGTAACTAAATCTTCAATTTTTGCTCTGAAAAAGGGGGATATTGAAGCCAAATAGCTAGAAAATGATGGTTTTGGTTTACTAGAACCCTCGGCTTCTTGTTTCAGCTC